CAAAAGCTTGCTAAATCCATGTCTTACTCTATGACTTTGAGAAAAAAAACAAGAGAATAATAGCCTGACAATTAGTTCTAGTTCGGTTCGATTCAGGTGCTCGTTTAGTCGCTAAATAGACCCCATTATTGTATTGTATTAATTTCATATCTTGATTTGATATGGTGGATTCCGAGGGTATTCAATGCTAGGCATAATGAGCATAAGGGCCTCAAAAAATCTCTTTTCGTCCTATGAACTTTAAGGCGTACAAATTTTCATATTGGATTTTTTAAGCCGAACGACGGAGGCTCTATTTAAGATTTTAAATAATCGATGCCAAAGGCGCACCTACGTCAAGATAAAACTCTTCTTTGAAACACTTTGGTAGTGCTTATGAACCAAAGGTCAAGTAAATAATGAAGTAGAGTACATGGAACCATATTTTTTCTTGATAGAAAAAAGATGGCGGACTGGCTGATATTTACATTAGTTAATGAAAGAGCCCAATGCAAAAAAAAAATGCATGTTGGGTCCTTGAAACTAAATCATTTTTATAATAATCCGTTTGATTGATCCGTTTTACCGAAAAGGTCATCGGTTCGAGTCCGTATAGCCCTAAGGGTAAAATTAACCATGGAAAAAATTACCGACTACTTGACAAAGGTAATTTTTTTTTATATAAATATACAAACAAATAGATGGAAAAAATTACCGACTACTTGACAAAGGTAATTTTTTTTTATATAAATATACAAACAAATAGATGGAAAAAATTACCGACTAAGAGTAGGATTTTTAGTAAAATAATTTTATAAAAGTTTTATTTATCTTTACATTGATTGATTACTATGAATTATAATGTCATAAAATGGGATGCGTGATAATAAATACAACAACGGTTCGTGTGGGTCTCATCTCATATGATCTGATCGGAAATTTTTAAATTATGCATTCAACTCTTACAAATATCATAGATAACACGGATATCCCGCAATTTACTTTTCAATAAATTGCTTTAATATTTCATTTTCGAATCTTTAGAAATATAAACAATATCTCTTATCTTCTTTCTATTTTTTATAAAAGTACAGATATTAGGGGGTTCTAATAACTATGACTTTTATTTTCAATTTGATAAACCAACCTTTTGTAAAAAAAGGGCGGTTACCCTTCTTGGAATTAAAAAGGAACTTAGGACACAAGTATAAATTGCTTACCGAAGCAACAGAAAATTCGGGTTCTCTTGATGAAAAGAATTTTAGCGCGGAGGATACCAGGATAAGTGATACAGAAAGTCTTGGATGGATCCCCGAAAATAGGGGAATTGATAATATTATATTAACTAAAAACCCGGGAGAGGAGGTAAATAATATGGAGAAGCGGGATCTGGAACGGGACGTAAATCAGAAAACTGATGGAACAGAGAATATAACGGAAACGGACGGCATGCGAAAATTTGCGCATTTGTGGGTTCCCTGCGAAAATTGTTATAATTTGCACTACAAAAAAAGCTTTAATGCAGCGAGAATCTGCGAGAAATGTGGAATTCATTTAAGAATGAATAGTTGGGATAGGCTAGAGCTTCTGATTGATGAAGGCACTTGGATTCCCATGGATGAAGACATGGTTTCGAGGGATCCAATTGAATTTGATAAAGAAGTTTTTTATGAAAAAATTAACTACAAAGAATTCTTAAAAGAATTTATGGGTTATTATAGTAAGAATTGTGTATTCATTGAAATACTAAATAATACCGATAAGGAGGAGGATCGCGAAAATGATAAGTATTGTTTCAAATGCGGGATTGATAGACCTGATTGTTTCGAGGAACTCCACGAAGGGGAGATTAGCCCTTTCCAAATTTTTTTCGGGTGTGCGAAATATGATACAAGGGATTCTGGTTTTTTCGAGGAATGCGCCAAAAAAGGTGGGCTTTTCCATTTCGAAATTTGTTGGATACTCTCTAAATATTATAAATCAGATGAAGATGCTTTTCGGAAATTTTTTTCCAAAGATTATGAACCATATTTCAAAGACGATGAATTGTGTTCCGAAGCTTTTGAGACAGAATTTAATGAGAAACTTTTGGGCAATAATGCGATTGAGATTTACTATTTTACTAAGTCCTGCGAAAATTTTTGTAGTATTTCTCCCTTATTTTATAAGCTTTTTTTCGAAAATCGGGTGGATCTTCCCAGATTGGAACAATTTTGTTCCAAATTTGGGATTGATCTGTCCGAATTTTTTGAATCTTTTCCCAAACACGAGATGGATTGCCTCAAATTTTGTCAAGAAGCTGGCAGCCTGGGGATTGGATTTTCGCTTTTATCTGATTCTTGTGAAAAACAAATTAGTTATGATTATCTTGACCTTGCTTTTTTTAGGAAAATTCCAAAAAGTGTTTCTGGGATTTACAAATTTTGGGAGGAATCTTACAAAAATGAGCTTGATCTTTTCTTTATTCTTGACGAAATTGGCGAAAGGGAGAGGTTTAGGATTCTTTCCAAGCTTTCGAAAACTTTTTGCCGTTATAAACTTGGTATGCACAAATCCTTTGAGGGTATTGCTGAAAATCATAAAAAAGGTATTGCTGAAAATCATAAAAAATATTTTTCCAGAGATCAGATTGATTTTTCAAAGGATTCAAAAGATCATATTGATTTTGCGAGAGATTCTAGAGAGCATATTGATCCGGATGAGGATTTTCAAAATCCAACTGATCTTGACCCTGATAGAGATTCTTCTGCAGGTTTTTCCAGAGATCAGATTGATTTTCCGAAGGATTCAAAAGATCATATTGATTTTGCGAGGGATTCTAGAGATCATATTGATCCGGATGAGGATTTTCAAAATCCAACTGATCTGGATCCTGATAAAGATTCTTCTGGAGATTTATTGGGCCGAAGAGACTCAAAAGATCTTATTCATCATATTTATTTTGCGAAGGATTCTAGAGATCATATTGATCCGGATTCTAGAGATCATATGGATCCGGATGAGGATTTTCAAAATCCAACTGACCTTGATCCTGATAGAGATTCTTCTGCAGATTCTTCCAGAGATCAGATTGATTTTCCGAAGGATTCAAAAGATCATATTGATTGGGATGAGGATTGTCGACCTCGAACTGCTCTGGATCCGGATAAGGATTCTTCTGGAGATTTATTGGGTCGAAGGGGTGGTAATGAAAATGAAGAGTGGGATGGATACTGTCAAAATCCAACTGGTCATGATCCTGATAAAGATTCTTCTGGAGATTCAGCACGCCCAATGGATGGTATTAACGTATATAAAGAGGAGGAAGACCCTCTTGCTTATATTTTTACGGATTCGGAGGATGTTACGTATCCTGTCAAGAAAGATATTTCCGAAAAAGAAAAGGAAGGCTCGAAAAGGGAAGAAGAGTCCGCAGCTTCTAGTGATTCTTCTGGATTGGAAGGGAGATATTATCGGGACCATATGGATTTATCCCCCAAAGAGACCGGGTTAGAAGAAATTTCGGAAAAAGATAAGGAAGGTTCGAAAAAGGAAGAAGAGTCCAAGGAAGAAGAGTCCGCAGAATCTAATGATTTAGAATCCGAATCTGAATTCGAGCGGAGAGATGGTTCGAAAAAGGAAGAAGAGTCCAAGGAAGAAGAGTCCAAGGAAGAAGAGTCCAAGGAAGAAGAGTCCAAGGAAGAAGAGTCCAAGGAAGAAGAGTCCAAGGAAGAAGAGTCCAAGGAAGAAGAGTCCAAGGAAGAAGAGTCCAAGGAAGAAGAGTCCAAGGAAGAAGAGTTCGCAGAATCTGATTATTTTGAGCCCGAAGATGATGAAGAAGAGTTCGCAGAATCTGATTATTTTGAGCCCGAAGATGATGAAGAAGAGGATATAAATTATATAGATTATTATGATTCTTACCAAGACGAGACCGGGTTACCTGAAGCTATTCAAACAGGTATAGGTGAACTAAACGGTATTCCTTTAGCAATTGGTGTTATGGATTTTGGGTTTATAGGGGGTTCTATGGGAGCCGTAGTAGGTGAAAAAATCACCCGGTTGATTGAATATGCTACCAAAAATTCACTACCCCTTATTATAGTATGTGCTTCTGGAGGGGCACGGATGCAAGAAGGCATCGTGAGCTTAATGCAAATGGCTAAAATATCTTCTGCCTTGTACGACTATCACTATAAACCGGTCGAAAAAAAATTATTATATATATCAATTCTTGCATCGCCCACTAGTGGTGGTGTGACAGCCAGTTTTGGTATGTTGGGGGATATTATTATTGCCGAACCAGACGCCGAAATTGCGTTTGCGGGTAAAAGAGTAATTGAGGAAGTTTTGAAGGAGGAAGTACCCGAAGGTGCACAAACAACCGAAAATTTATTCGAAAAGGGTTTATTCGATCCAGTCTTACCACGTAATCTTTTAAAGAGCGCTCTAAGTGAGTTACTTGAGCTGCACGGTTTTTTTCCTTTGAATAAAACCCAAGCCAAGCATTAGGGTCAATTATTTGTGTCAATTCAATCAAAGTATTTGGTTTATCGGAATCAAAGTAAAAACTAGAAGGATGGAAGTTTTTAGCTGGCGACGCCCTATTTGTAGAATATAAAAAATAAAAAAATATAATGAATATAGAATATATATTCATTATATTTCCGATTACTAATCAGGAAACCCCTATCAATAAGAAGGAAAAAAAAGAAGGACTTCTTACCTTTTTTTTCCTTCTGCGAAATTTGTCAAATAAAAAAAATTTCATGTTCCCTTTTTCCATTTTGACATATGTATATAATTCATAAATCACTTTTTTCCTCTTTCGGGATTTTCCGGGAATCCCCTTTTTCCTTATTTAAAATCCCTCTATTTTTTTTATTGAATTAGTAGAAGCAAAAGAAAGAAGAAAAAATGAAGAATAATAAAGTCGATTATCATATATTATATGTGGAAAGGTTATTTTTTTAGTTCTACATTCCTTGCACTTATTATATATACTCTACTTACTTCTACTTCTATAGATATAGAATTCGAATTCGAATTAATTTATTAATATAATAACATAATAACAAAAAAAAAAATATAACAAACAGGTACAATATAGTAAATCGAGGTACCCATTCTATGACAACTATCAACTTTCCCTCTATTTTTGTGCCCCTAGTAGGCCTAGTATTTCCGGCAATTGCAATGGCTTCTTTATTCCTTCATGTTCAAAAAAACAAGATTGTTTAGATCCTGTGGGCCAAATCTAATTTTTCAAGACTTAGACTTGAATCATAAAACAGATATCTATTTAGCAGAATGGTCTACCACGTGATTTCTTCCGAACATAAACGAAGGAGCCCTTATGCATGTGCATGCGGAAACATGACATTAGGGGTAGATTTATTATTTTTGATCTAACTAGTTAAAAGTAAAGATTCACATCAGAATGGTACTAGTTGATGAGAGTTACATCGGAAATAAAAAGAATAAGGAAAGTCAAATTCATTTGGGATATTCTTTCAATTCAAATAAAATGCAACCCGATCTACTATGAATTGGCGATCAGAACGTATATGGATAGAGCTTATAACGGGATCTAGAAAAATAAGTAATTTCTGCTGGGCATTTATCCTTTTTTTAGGTTCATTAGGATTCTTATTAGTTGGAATTTCCAGCTATCTTGGTAGGAATTTGATATCTTTATTCCCCCCCCAGCAAGTTATTTTTTTTCCACAAGGGATCGTGATGTCTTTCTATGGGGTCGCAGGCCTCTTTATTAGCTCCTATTTGTGGTGTACAATTTCTTGGAATGTAGGTAGTGGTTATGATCGATTCGATAGAAAAGAAGGAATAGTATGTATTTTTCGTTGGGGATTTCCTGGAAAAAATCGTCGCATCTTCCTCCGATTTCTTATAAAAGATATTCAGTCCATTAGAATAGAACTTAAAGAGGGTATTTATACTCGTCGTGTCCTTTATCTGGAAATCAGAGGTCAGGGGGCCATTCCCTTGACCCGTACTGATGAGAATTTTACTCCACGAGAAATTGAACAAAAAGCTGCTGAATTGGCCTATTTCCTGCGTGTACCAATTGAATGAAGTATTTTGAAATGAATGCTTTCTTTCTCAGCTCGGAATAAAATAAAAAATCTACAATCCTTTTTTATATGGCGTACCCTAAGTAAGGTAAATAACGGAAATTAAATCAGAACACCCATTCGGGTCAAAACAGACGTATACGGGTATACATAAAAACCAAAAGGAGAATTTTTTTTTGTTTACAAATTTGTCTGCAAAAAGGGGTTTTTTATTCGTATGGAAATCGACTCAACTCAATTCTCAATTCAATTCAGTAACAGTAATAAAAAAAAAGTAAAAAATAGAAATAATAATGGACTCATTCCATATATCAAATCGAAATAAATAACTTTCTTTAGGCCCAGTAGTTAGAATTGATAGGTTAGATACAATACAAAAAAATCCTGTATTTTTCTTATATTATTTAGCAATCTTTCGTTTTATTTTTATTCTTTCTTTTGTTCTCTTTAATGATCAAACAATTGGCTTTCTTATAATTATAACGAGAATTTTATTATTCGAATTTTGTTTTGTTTTGCTACCCATTTTTGATCATCACATTCAGACCCTCAATTCGTTATTTTGTGCTAGGGGTAACTTGTGAAATTTTTCCAAAGATTTGATTGATATTATTGATATTTTGGTAGTCAAGTAAGTTCTCTCGTCTTGAAATCAAAATAATATTCATTAATTGAAGTGGATGTCCCACGTATTCATTAAAAGGAAGGAATTGCTTCGAATTGGATGGACCAATTGCAATATCTGGAAACACTATTTTTTTGTTTATTCATTCGAATTCAGAGTGGATTCTTTATTCTAAATTTTGTGTTTTTTCAAGATTCAAGGACTAATTAACAAATTAGAACAAAAAAAACAGAAAATAGACTCATGGATTCGATACTTTGTAATAGAATAATAGAACTCATGTTTCATAGAAATACTAGGTCGCATAGAGTCGACGAGCGCGACGGGTTCGTTAACAATTTATAGATGAAAAAAAATGGAAAAAAAGAGAGCATTTATTCCCTTTCTATATCTTGTATCTATAGTATTTTTACCCTGGTGGATCTCTCTATCATTTCAAAAAAGTCTGGAATCTTGGGTTACTAATTGGTGGAATATTAATCAATCTGAAACTTTTTTGAATGATATTCAAGAAAGGGGTCTTCTAGAAAAATTCATCGAATTAGAGGAGCTCCTTTTGTTGGACGAAATGATAAAGGAATACCCGGAAACATATCTACAAAAGCTTCGTATAGGAATCCACAATGAAATGATTCAATTGATCAAGATGCACAATGAGGATTGTATCCATATGATTTTGCACTTCTCGACAAATATAATCTGTTTCCTTATTCTAAGTGGGTATTCTATTCTGGGAAATAAAGAACTTATTCTTCTTAACTCTTGGGTTCAGGAATTCCTATATAACTTAAGCGACACAATAAAAGCTTTTTCTATTCTTTTATTAACCGATTTATGTATCGGATTTCATTCACCCCACGGTTGGGAACTAATGATTGGCTCTATCTACAAAGATTTTGGATTTGCGCATAACGATCAAATTATATCTGGTCTTGTTTCCACTTTTCCAGTCATTCTAGATACAATTTTAAAATATGGCATTTTCCGTTATTTAAATCGTGTATCCCCATCGCTTGTAGTGATTTATCATTCAATGAATGATTGAAAAGAAAAACGATATACGGATATTAATCCAATTAGAATTTAGAATTATAATGTTTCTTACTTCGTACATAATCAAAGCATTCAAAATCGTACTTACTCCTTCTATTTCTACCCACCCAAGGCGGGGAGTTTATCCCACATTCCAGTAATATTATTTCAGTAAATTCAGTTCAGTAAGGTAAATAGCAGAATCGTGGATAGGGAACTATACTAGCAACCTACCCAATTTATTGTAGAAATTGTCGGGATCAACGATTGATTGGACCATGCAAACTAGAAATACTTTTTCTTGGATAAAAGAACAGATTACTCGATCCATTTCCATATCGGTCATGATATATATAATAACTCGGTCATCCATTTCAAATGCGTATCCCATTTTTGCACAGCAAGGTTATGAAAATCCACGAGAAGCAACTGGGCGTATTGTATGCGCCAATTGCCATTTAGCTAATAAGCCCGTGGATATTGAGGTTCCACAAGCGGTTCTTCCTGATACTGTATTTGAAGCCGTTGTTCGAATTCCTTATGATACGCAACTAAAACAGGTTCTTGCTAACGGCAAAAAGGGGGGTTTGAATGTGGGGGCTGTTCTTATTTTACCTGAGGGATTTGAGTTAGCCCCGCCCGATCGTATTTCTCCCGAGATGAAAGAAAAGATAGGCAATCTTTCTTTTCAGAGCTATCGCCCCAATAAAAAAAATATTATTGTGATAGGTCCTGTTCCTGGGCAAAAATATAGTGAAATCACCTTTCCGATTCTTTCCCCGGACCCTACTACTAAGAAAGATGTTCACTTCTTAAAATATCCGATATATGTAGGTGGTAACAGGGGGAGGGGCCAGATTTATCCTGACGGAAGCAAGAGTAATAATACAGTTTATAATGCTACAGCAGCCGGTATAGTAAAGAAAATTTTTCGAAAAGAAAAGGGTGGATACGAAATAACCATAGTGGGTGCCTCGGATGGACGTGAAGTGGTTGATGTTATCCCTCCAGGACCAGAACTTCTTGTTTCAGAGGGTGAATCTATCAAACTTGATCAACCATTAACAAGTAATCCTAATGTGGGTGGATTTGGTCAAGGAGATGCAGAAATAGTACTTCAAGACCCATTGCGCGTACAAGGTCTTTTGTTCTTCTTTGCATCTGTTATTTTGGCACAAATCTTTTTAGTTCTTAAAAAGAAACAGTTCGAGAAGGTTCAATTGTCCGAAATGAATTTCTAGATTCGTGGATTTATCAACATCAAGTTCGTAACAAGAACAAAATTTTTGTTGATAATTCTTTGACAGTTTTGGATGATCAAGAAATAAAAAAATTATAAGAAGGCTCTTGTTTTGTTTATACTATTTTTCTACATCTACGAGAAGTCTGGAATTACTTGTACTACATTCTTAGTTAGAATATATCTATTGCAAAGAGGGCTATTTGACTTTTTTTTACTTTTTTTTTCGATCGAAATTGGGATGATGTCACTATTATCAAATATCATATGATACCTCAATTTCATAGAGTGTATCAAAAGTTTTCTATTCGATTCTAGAATAAAATTCGACTAGATACTAGACTAGACTAGACTAAGCGGGGAATATAACGAAAAGAGACGATAAATGAGGGGAACAAACGATTCTAGGGGGGGGGTTCGTTGCCTTCCCGGTCTTCGACACACGACAAGGAATTGTACACATACTTGCTTGTCGTGTGCCGAAATAGTAATGAGTCTGGATTCCCTTCGTCAAAGACTTAGTCGGAATTTCATTTTTTTCGAGATTTCATTTTTGTTTTTTTTTTTTTTTTAGATTTAGATTGATTATTTTATTATATTATTATTACGCATATAATTATAATATACCTTATTTTATAATATACTACTTTAATAATATAATATAATATAATATACTACTTTAATAATATACTTTACTTACTATAGTAGTGGACAAACTGAAAAAAAAAAGATAGAGGAAAATTGATTGAACAAATGGAACTTCTTGCACGATATTTGATCTAGAAAAATATCGATTCTATTGTGTGATTCAATAAATCAAGTGATTCCTTCTTTCTTTTAGGAAGGGTCAATTAAAGAAGACTATCGAGAAATAGATGTTTTGAATGACCAAATAAATGAATTTCCAAAAAGCATCATTGCATGGATCCCTTTTTCATTTATACGAAAAAGAATTATGATAATTAAAATAAATAAAGAAATTAACGGGACCTCCCCCTTCTTTGTTTGTCTAATTCAAGGGAGAAGGAAAGTCCCGTCGAGTTCTTATACTTTCAT